ATGCGTTCCCAAAGGCGTAAAACAGTTATTTGGGAATTTTTTCAAGCAAAAGTACATTCCCCCCTTTTTTTTGATAGAATAGATAAACTTTTTTTTTTTTCGTTTGATATATGGGGGCTAAAAAAAAAAATTCTTAGCAATTTCATGTGGAAAAACAAAAAAAAAAAAAAATTTGATAAAAAAGAAGAAGAACAATCAAAAATAGAAGAAAAAAGACGGATAGAAATTGCAGAAACGTGGGATAGCTTCCTATTTGCTCAAATAATAAGAGGTTCTCTCTTAGTAACTCAATCTATTCTTAGAAAATATATTATATTACCTTTATTGATAATAATGAAAAATAGCGTCCGTATGTTATTATTTCAATTTCCCGAGTGGTCCGAGGATTTAAAGGATTGGAAACGTGAAATGCATGTTAAATGCACTTATAATGGGGTTCAACTATCCGAAACAGAATTTCCAAGAAACTGGTTAACGGATGGTATTCAGATAAAAATCCTATTTCCTTTTTATCTTAAACCTTGGCATAAATCTAAATTTAAAGCATCTCAGAAGGATCAACTAAAAAAAACAAAAGACAAAGGAGAAAAAAATGATTTTTGTTTCTTAACAGTTTGGGGAATGGAAACCGAACTACCATTTGGTTCTGCCCAAAAAAAGCCTTCTTTTTTTCAACCTATTTCTAAAGAATTAAAAAAAAGAATCAAAAAATTCAAAACTAAGTCTTTTCTGCTTTTAAGGATTTTCAAAGAAAGAGCAACAATTTTCCTAAAAGTCGCAAAAGAAATGAAAAACTGGATTCTCAAAAACTTTATTTTTATAAAAGGAAAAATAAAAGACCTTTCAAAACGAAATCTAAGTCCATTATTTGGCCCGAGAGAAATATATGAATTAAATGAAACTAAAAAAGATTCAATAATAAGTAATCAGATGATTCATGAACTATCTGTTAAAAATAAATCCATGGAGTGGGCAAATTCTTCACTCAGCGAAAACAAAATAACAAATTTGATTGATAGAATAAAGACAATCAGAAATCAAATAGAAGAAATTTCAAAAGAAAAACAAAACCTAACTAATAGTTGTACCAAACTGCGTTATGATTCTAAAATAATTGAGTCATCAAAAAAAATTTGGCAGACATTCAAAAGAAAAAATACCCGATTAATTCGTAAATCCATTTTTTTTATAAAATTTTGCATCGAACAACTGTCTATAGCTTTTTTTCTTGGTATCATTAATATTCCAAGAATTACTACACAACTTTTTTTTGAATCAACAAAAACAATTCTTGATAAATATATTTACAAGAATGAAGAAAATGGAGAAAAAATAAAAAAAAAAAAAACTACCATTTATTTTATTTCGACTATAAAAAATTTAATATCCAATAAAAAAAAAATTAGTTATGACTTATGCTCTTTATCACAAGCATATGTATTTTACAAATTATCACAAATTAACGTTAGTAACTTTTCTAAATTAAAGGCTGTTCTTGAATATAACATATGCATAACATCCTTTTTTGTTAAGAATCAAATAAAGGTTTTTTTTCAAGAACAAGGAATCTTTCATTATGAATTGAAAAATAAAACCTTTTTGAATTCCGAAGTAAATCAATGGAAAAACTGGTTACGAAGTCATTATCAATACAATTTACCCCAGATTGCATGGGCTAGATTAGTAACCCAAAAATGGAAAAAGAAAATAAATAAAGATTCTCTAGTTCTAAATCCAAGTTTAACCAAAGAGGATTCATATGAAAAAAATAAATTTGATAATTACAAAAAACAAACTTTTTTTGAGGCCGACTCGTTATTAAATTCAAAACATAATTTAAAAAAAGATTCTATATATAATCTTTTTTGCTACAAATCTATTCATTCTACAGAAAAAAATTTTGACATGTCTATAGGCATTGCTCTAGATAATTGTTTAGTCTCTTCTTTTCTAGAAAAATATCATATTCGGGGTATAGGGGAAATTCGGCATAGAAAATATTTGGATTGGAGAATTCTTAACTTTTGGTTTACAAAAAAAGTAAATATTGAGCCCTGGGTTGATACCAAGAGTAAAAAAAAATATATTAATACTAAAGTTCAGAATTATCAAAGAATTGATAAAATAACTAAGACGGGTCTTGCTAATCAAAAAAGWWWCTTTTTTGATTGGATGGGAATGAATGAAGAAATACTAAATCATCGTATAACAAATTTTGAATTTTTGTTCTTTCCAGAATTTTTCTTATTTTCTAGTACATATAAAATGAAACCGTGGGTCATACCAATCAAATTACTTCTTTTAAATTTTAATGAAAACATAAATGGTAATAAAAAGATCACTCGAAAGAAAAAAGGTTTTATACAATCAAATGAAAAAAAATCCCTTCGATTTTATAATCTGAATAAAGAAGAAAAAGAATCGGCCGGTCAAGTAGAGCTTGAATCAGATAAAGAAAAAAAAAGAAATTCCGAATCAGCTCTATCAAACCAAGAAAAAAATATTGAAGAAAATTATGCGGAATCAATGATAAAAAAACGTAAAAATAAAAAACAATACAAAAGCAATACAGAAGCGGAACTTGATTTATTTCTCACAAGATATTCGCGTTTTCAATTGCGATGGAATTGTTTTTTTAATAAAAAAATTCTCAATAATGTAAAAGTATACTGTCTCTTGGTTAGACTAAAAAATCCAAACGAAATAGCGATATCTTCTATTGAAAGAGGAGAGATGAGCCTAGACATTCTAATGATTGAGAAAAATTTCACTTTTGCAAAATTAATGAAAAAAGGAATATTGATTATTGAACCTGTCCGTTTGTCTGTACAAAACGATGGACAACTTATTATATATAGAACCATAGGTATTTCATTGGTTCATAAAAATAAACACAAAATAAGTAAAAGATACAAAAAAAAAAGCTATATTAATAAAAAAAAAATTGAAAAATCCATTACAAAATATCAAAACAAAACTGTAAATATAAAAAAAAATCATTATGATTTCTTTGTCCCTGAAAATATTCTATCCCCTAAACGACGTAGAAAATTTCGAATTCTAATTTGTTTCAACTTAAAAAAAAAAACGGCGAGGGATAGAAATTCAAGATTTGATAAGAATATTCAAAACTTGACCACAATTTTTCATAAAAAGAAAGATCTTGATAAGGATCAAAATAACCTAATTAATTTAAAATCCTTTCTTTGGCCCAATTTTAGATTAGAAGATTTAGCTTGTATGAATCGCTATTGGTTTAATACTACTAACGGAAATCATTTCAGTATGATAAGAATACACATGTATACGCGATTTCCAATTCATTAATCATAGATCCTTTTTACTATATATAATATATAAGTTACGGTATATGAAAACAACTATATGCACAAATATGAGGGATTGTTTTAAATTCAATCTTTATACATCAGATTAATTTAATCAATGACATAGATACCAATCAGAGCAGATCCATAAATAAATTAACAGAATCCTCTTTTTTGAGATCTAAATTTAGATTTTTTTTTATAAAATGAAGAATTAAGAAGTTGATAATTCAATTCAGATCCTTGTACAAAAAAACTACCATTATTATTACTGATCAGTAAAATTCATATCTTTCAATTCATATTAAAAAGGGAAGGATTTCTTTTTATGATAAAAAATGCATTCATTTCATTTCAAGAACAAAAAGAAGAAAGCAGGGGATCTGTTGAATTTCAAGTATTCAGTTTCACTAATAAGATACGAAGACTTACTTCACATTTGGAATTGCACAGAAAAGATTATTTATCTCAGAGGGGTCTACGAAAAATTCTGGGAAAACGTCAACGACTGCTGGCTTATTTGTCAAAAAAAAATAGAGTACGTTATAAAGAATTAATTAATCAGTTGAATATTCGGGAATTAAAAACTCGTTAAATTAAAAAATTGTGAATTAGTGAATTTTTTAGATCTTGAATTTTTTGATAAATTTCTTTTTCAGCAATCTAATTCATACCAGAACGAATCAAGGAAAAACTTATGAAGAGACCAGTTACAGGAAAAGATCTTATGATAGTCAATATGGGACCTCACCACCCATCCATGCATGGTGTTCTTCGCTTAATTGTTACTCTAGATGGTGAGGATGTTGTTGACTGTGAACCCATATTGGGTTATTTACACAGAGGAATGGAAAAAATTGCAGAAAACCGAGCAATTATACAATATTTACCTTATGTAACACGATGGGATTATTTAGCTACTATGTTTACAGAAGCAATAACAGTAAATGGACCAGAACAATTGGGAAATATACAAGTTCCTAAAAGGGCCAGCTATATCAGAGTAATTATGCTGGAATTAAGTCGTATAGCTTCTCATCTGTTATGGCTAGGCCCTTTTATGGCAGATATTGGTGCACAGACTCCTTTTTTCTATATTTTCAGAGAACGAGAATTTGTATATGATCTATTCGAAGCTGCCACCGGGATGAGAATGATGCATAATTTTTTTCGTATTGGAGGAATAGCGGCTGATTTACCTTATGGTTGGATAGATAAATGCTTGGATTTTTGTGATTATTTTTTAACAGAGGTTGTTGAATATCAAAAACTCATTACACGAAATCCTATTTTTTTAGAACGGGTTGAAGGAGTTGGGATTATTGGTGGGGAAGAAGCAATAAATTGGGGTTTATCCGGACCAATGCTACGCGCATCCGGAATACCATGGGATCTTCGTAAAGTTGATCGTTATGAGTCTTACGATGAATTTGAATGGGAAATTCAGTGGCAAAAACAAGGAGATTCATTAGCTCGTTATTTAGTACGACTTGGCGAAATGACAGAATCCATAAAAATTATTCAACAGGCTCTGGAAGGACTTCCAGGGGGTCCCTATGAGAATTTAGAAAGCAGGGGCTTTGATAGAAAAAGGAATCCAGAATGGAATGATTTTGAATATCGATTCATTAGTAAAAAACCTTCGCCTACTTTTGAATTATCTAAACAAGAACTTTATGTAAGAGTTGAAGCTCCAAAAGGGGAGTTGGGAATTTTTCTCATAGGAGATCAAAGCGGTTTTCCTTGGAGATGGAAAATCCGACCACCGGGTTTTATTAATTTGCAAATTCTTCCTGAACTAGTTAAAAGAATGAAATTGGCTGATATTATGACGATACTCGGTAGCATAGATATAATTATGGGAGAAGTTGATCGTTAAAATGATAATTTATGCAAAAGTAGTCCAAACTATAAATTCTTTTGTTAGATTGGAATCTTTAAAAGAGGTCTATGGACTCATATGGATATTTGTCCCTATATTTTCTCTTGTATTGGGAATCATAACAGGTGTACTAGTAATTGTGTGGTTAGAAAGAGAAATATCCGCAGGGATACAACAACGTATTGGACCTGAATACGCCGGCCCGCTGGGAATTCTTCAAGCTCTAGCCGACGGGACAAAACTACTTTTCAAAGAAAATCTTCGTCCATCTAGAGGAAATACTCCTTTCTTTAGTATTGGACCATCTATAGCAGTTATCTCAATTTTACTAAGTTATTCAGTAATTCCCTTTAGCAATCACCTTGTTTTAGCGGATCTCAATATCGGTATTTTTTTATGGATTGCCATCTCAAGTATTGCTCCTATTGGACTTCTTATGTCAGGATATGGATCAAATAATAAATATTCTTTTTTAGGTGGTCTGCGAGCTGCTGCCCAGTCGATTAGTTATGAAATACCATTAACTCTATGTGTTTTATCAATATCTCTACGTGCGATTCGTTGAAACATAAACGTTTATTTTTACTATTCCGTTTCTTCTAGACGAATAAGTAGTTAAAAAACGGAATATATATTTCGGATTAATCTTAATAAAAGGAATTTGATAGTTATATATGAGTGAAAAACAACTGCTCAGAAATTAGCAGTAAAAAGAAAAATTGAGTCTCATTTCCTATGTACAAAGGTTAAACGGAAATAAACATAAGCGTAAGAATCACTTTACCCCAAGGTTGGTTGATTAGTCATCCTGGCTTGAAGCGGGTGAAATTTATTAACCGGATGACGTTTTCACTATCAGTTATATAGATTAACATACATGTATTACAAAGTGAACGGCAATTAGGTAAAAGTGAGTGGATGGTTAGAAACACCAAAATACACAAAGAATTTGTAATAGAGATTAACCAAATTGAAAAGGATATTTATGCATAACATAAGATAAAAAAAAGAAGGTTAATTGGGGCTTGAAATTAGTAGAAATGATCAGATAGTACTCCCCAAGATTCCGATTCAGAGTATGCTCCTATCCACCGACAAATGTAATGACTATCAGAAACGAAATAATCCTTTATTTTTTATAAGTCGACCCATTTTTTTTCTAAAAAAGAAAGAAGAATAGGAACGAAACCAAGGATCTTTTTTTTTCATATATTTCGAAAATAAAATAGAATTTCTGTCATGAATAATAAACTAATAGGATGTCTAATTCTTTTTCGTAATCGAAAACCACGATGGGCTGAAATACCTAGTTTTATTTTTACAAGGAGTATTTTATTAAAGGGTTAAGTTATTACTCAACAAATAGAAATGAAAATTTGTAAAGGATGAGATGAATTCCGAAGCGCTTTTTTATTCTTAGAATTTGAGCAGACAGAATTCCATTGGTATAATTCGGGACCCCAGCTATATTTAATCCATTTTAGAAAACATCATATGCATCTAAATAAGACTAATCTGGTCCTTAGATTTATTTATGGCCCCCGAGGAGCCGTATGAGGCGAAGGTCTCATGTACGGTTCTGTAATAGCGGTGAAAATAGTAATGTTATTGCCGACTAGGATTATCTAACAGTTTAAGTACAGTTGATATAGTTGAGGCACAATCAAAATATGGTTTTTGGGGATGGAATTTGTGGCGTCAACCTATAGGTTTTATCATTTTTCTAATTTCTTCCCTAGCAGAATGCGAGAGGTTACCGTTTGATTTACCAGAAGCGGAAGAAGAATTAATAGCAGGTTATCAAACTGAATATTCAGGTATCAAATTTGGTTTATTTTACGTTGCTTCTTATCTAAATCTATTAATTTCCTCATTATTTGTAACAGTTCTATACTTAGGCGGTTGGAATATTTCGATTCCGTATATATCTAGTCTGGAGCTATTTCAAAGGGATCAAATTTTTGGAACAACGATTGGTATCTTTATTACATTAGCTAAAACTTATTTGTTTTTGTTCATTTCTATCGCAACAAGATGGACTTTACCGAGGCTAAGAATGGATCAACTATTAAATCTTGGATGGAAATTTCTTTTACCTATTTCCCTTGGTAATCTATTATTAACAACTTCTTTCCAACTCTTTTCACTCTAAATTGAAAATTAATCCAACATATTCATTATTTTTTTTAAACAAGAGAAAGAAACAAAGATAAAATTATTCAGAGATAATTACAATATGCTTCCTATGATAACCGGGTTCATGAATTATGGTCAACAAACCCTACGAGCTGCAAGGTATATTGGTCAAGGTTTCATGATTACCTTATCCCACACAAATCGTTTACCTGTAACTATTCAATATCCCTATGAAAAATTACTAACATCGGAACGTTTCCGCGGTCGAATCCATTTTGAATTTGATAAATGCATTGCTTGTGAAGTATGTGTTCGAGTATGTCCTATAGATTTGCCTGTTGTTGATTGGAAATTGGAAACTGATATTCGAAAAAAACGATTGCTTAATTACAGTATTGATTTTGGAATTTGTATATTTTGTGGTAATTGTGTTGAGTATTGTCCAACAAATTGTTTGTCAATGACTGAAGAATATGAATTTTCAACTTATGATCGTCACGAATTGAATTATAATCAAATAGCTTTGGGTCGTTTACCAATGTCAGTAATTGACGATTACACTATTCGAACAATTTTGAATTCACCTCAAACAAAAAATGGGGTAAACCCATTAATTTGATTAAAAAAAGAATTCAAAATTGTTGAATTATATAAAGAATTTAATTAAAAACTTGTATTGTATTTATATAATAATATTAAGTATTAAGGCGCATTCTTTTATTTTAATATAATAGACTCGTAATTACTTTCTTGAAATAGATAGGTTGAAAATACACTTTAGAATAAAAAAAGAGAAACTGTCTAATAATTGTATCTACATCAATTCATATCCATTAGATTCTAATTTCACTCTATTAGAAACATATTAAAAACAAATTTCCTGGTTAAATTAATAAGGTCATGAAAAGGATTTCGATTTTTTTCTTATTTTAATAATATAATGGATTTGCCTGGACCAATACATGATTTTCTTTTAGTTTTTCTCGGATCCGGTCTTATAGTAGGAGGTCTGGGAGTGGTATTACTTCCCAACCCAATATTTTCAGCCTTTTCCTTAGGATTTGTTCTTGTTTGTATATCTTTATTGTATATTCTATCAAATTCCCATTTTGTAGCTGCTGCACAACTCCTTATTTACGTGGGGGCCATAAATGTTTTAATCATATTTGCTGTGATGTTCATGAATGATTCAGAATATTCCACAGATTTCAATCTGTGGACCGTTGGGAATGGGATTACTTCGTTGGTTTGTACAACTATTCTTTTTTTATTAATGTCTACTATTCTCGATACGTCATGGTACGGGGTTATTTGGACTACAAGGTTAAACCAGATTCTAGAGCAAGATTTAATAAGTAATAGTCAACAAATAGGAATTCATTTATCAACAGATTTTTTTCTGCCATTTGAACTCATTTCAATAATTCTTTTAGTTGCTTTGATAGGTGCAATTTCTGTGGCTCGTCAATAAAAAATGTTCGAATTAGTAAAGACCAAAGAAAACTTTGTGTATGTTATGATTTTTTTTCGTTCATTCAATTAAATTTGATTGAATACTATTTCATATTTTAAATATCAATTTTTATATTTGATATATATTTGAAATTTTTTTTTACCTAATATTTTTTTTATTCGTACTTTTTTGTTATATTCTAGTTGATGGAATCCGGTGAATTATTTTTCATATTGAAATGAATCAAAATTTATAAGGAGTTGCTGAATGATACTCGAACATGTACTTGTTTTGAGTGCCTATTTATTTTTGATTGGTCTTTATGGATTGATCACAAGTCGAAATATGGTTAGGGCTCTTATGTGTCTTGAACTTATACTCAATGCAGTTAATATGAATTTCGTAACATTTTCTGATTTTTTTGATAATTCCCAACTAAAAGGGGATATTTTCTGCATTTTTGTTATAGCAATTGCAGCGGCTGAAGCAGCTATTGGATTAGCTATAGTCTCGTCAATTTATCGTAACAGAAAATCAACTCGCATAAACCAATCGACCTTATTAAATAAGTAGCATAAATAAAAAAATTATAGATTGAAATTTGCATATATGATAGGTTATGACCTACTAGATTATATTTGTAAAAATCTAAGAAATCAAAGTATTTTAGCCCCATTTTTTATCAATTGAGCCAGAATTCATTACAAAAATTCTATTAAAGGAAATCATTGCTTCATCTAGTATTTTAATATATCAGTCAGTTAGAAGTTTACTAGATTGAAAATTTATGACATTCAAAAAACTATCGATCCTATGTCACATTCAGTAAAAATTTATGATACCTGTATAGGATGTACTCAATGTGTTCGAGCATGCCCTACAGACGTATTAGAAATGATACCTTGGGATGGATGTAAAGCTAAGCAAATAGCTTCCGCTCCAAGAACCGAGGACTGTGTTGGTTGTAAGAGATGTGAATCCGCCTGTCCAACAGATTTTTTGAGCGTTCGAGTTTATTTATGGCATGAAACAACTCGAAGTATGGGTCTAGCTTATTGATACGTTACCGAAAACCTCATTTGAATAAATTTGGAATACATTTTATTTTTTTTTATTGACAAGTACTCGTACTCAAAAAAGTTAAATTATATTTTTTTATTTATATATTTTTTTTGAGTACGCGTTCTTTGGACCTGGTATATCTTGTCTTTACCACGAATGATTTTCCTTGGTTAACAATAATTGTTGTTTTTCCAATATCTGCTGGTTCATTAATGTTATTTCTCCCGCACAGGGGAAATAAAGTCAATAAATGGTATACTATATGCATTTGTATCTTAGAACTTCTTCTAACGACCTACGCTTTTTGTTATAATTTTAAAATGGACGATCCATTAATTCAACTGTCCGAAGATTATAAATGGATCAATTTTTTTGAGTTTTACTGGAGAATGGGAATAGATGGACTTTCTATAGGAACGATTTTACTGACGGGATTTATTACTACTTTAGCCACTCTAGCGGCGTTTCCAGTTACTCGGGATTCCCGATTATTCCATTTCCTGATGTTAGCAATGTACAGCGGTCAAATAGGATCATTTTCTTCTCGGGATCTTCTACTTTTTTTCATCATGTGGGAATTAGAATTAATTCCCGTTTATCTACTTTTATCAATGTGGGGTGGAAAGAAACGTCTGTATTCAGCTACAAAATTTATTTTATACACGGCAGGAAGTTCTATTTTTTTATTAATAGGAGTTTTAGGTATAAGTTTATATGGTTCGAACGAACCAACATTAAATTTAGAACTCTTAGCTAATCAATCCTATCCTGTCACACTCGAAATACTATTTTATATTGGATTTCTTATTGCTTTTGCCGTCAAATCACCGATTATACCTTTACATACTTGGTTACCTGACACCCACGGTGAGGCACATTACAGTACCTGTATGCTTCTCGCTGGAATCTTATTAAAAATGGGAGCATATGGGTTGGTTCGAATCAATATGGAATTATTACCCCACGCTCATTCTATGTTTTCTCCTTGGTTGATGGTAGTCGGTACAATCCAAATAATTTATGCAGCTTCAACATCTCCCGGTCAACGTAATTTAAAAAAGAGAATAGCCTATTCTTCTGTATCTCATATGGGTTTTATAATTATAGGTATTAGTTCTATAACGGATCCTGGACTTAATGGAGCTATTTTACAAATAATTTCTCATGGATTTATTGGCGCTGCACTTTTTTTCTTGGCAGGAACGAGTTATGATAGAATTAGGCTTGTTTATCTTGATGAAATGGGTGGAATGGCTATCTCCATTCCAAAAATATTTACAATGTTCACTATCTTATCGATGGCTTCCCTTGCATTGCCGGGCATGAGTGGTTTTGTTGCAGAATTAATCGTTTTTTTTGGAATAATTACCAGCCAAAAATATTTATTAATTTCCAAAATTTTAATTATTTTTGTAATGGCAATTGGAATGATATTAACTCCTATATATTTATTATCTATGTCACGCCAAATGTTCTATGGATACAAGTTAATTAATGTCAAAAACTTTTCTTTTTTTGATTCTGGACCCCGAGAGTTATTTCTTTCAATCTCCATTCTTCTACCCATAATTGGTATTGGTATTTATCCTGATTTTGTGCTCTCATTAGCAAGTGACAAGGTGGAATCCATTTTATCTAATTATTTTTATGGATAGTTTTCAGGAAATAAAAAAAAGCATTAAAGTGAATTGTAATCAGAAGTCTTTGGTCTTTGTATTGTGAGAACCTTTTGAATCATTGTACTACTTGATTCAAAAGGTTCTTGATGATTTACTACTAAAACTAAATGAGATTTCTTAACGTATATGAAGTTAGAGATAGATGCTATTTTTTTTTTTTTTTTTTTTAGATTTGGATTCCTTTTTGTTTGTTACTGTTTTATTTAATTCGATGTAAATGAACCATAACTATGTAAACCTATTCCTAAAAGATTGACGCCAAAATAGCATATCCAAATTAAAAGAAAACCTATCGAAGCCACAATTGCAGAATTTATACCCCTAACATTCCTATTTGTTTTAATATGTAAATAAATTGCGAATATAGTCCAAGTAATAAATGCCCAAGTTTCTTTTGGATCCCAGTTCCAATATGAACCCCATGTCTCATTAGCCCAGACAGCTCCTGAAAGAATACCCACGGTTAAAAAGATAAATCCAAGACTAATAATACGAAAACTCCAATAATCTAATTGTTGAATCAGTTGATACCTATAATAATTTCTAGAAAAACTAAAATGAATGTTTTGTTGTAGTAAAATCGAATTGCTTTCATTTATGTAGTAAAGTACATCAAAAGAAAATAATTCATTTAATAAAAAATTTTTGTTTATATTCTTTTTCCAAAAAGTAGGTCCGACTTTGCGAAATGTAATCACTAGAAGAGCTATTGATAATAATGATCCGCATAACAGAGCGCCATAGCCTAATATCATCATACTTACGTGCATCATTAACCACTGGGACTGGAGAGCTGGTACTAATATTGCAGACTGAGGCATTTTGTTTAAAAGACCTGAAGTAGCAAAACCCTGAATAAAAATAGCACTTGGCGCAGTTATTGCGTTTAAGTGATTTTGTTGTTTTTTATTAAAATAGGAAACCATATGAATAATTGAAAAAGCCCACGAAAGAAAAATTAATGATTCATATAAATTACTTAATGGAAAATGTCCGGAATAAATCCAACGAGTGAATAATAATCCTGTTATACCAAAAAACGTAATTATGATTCCTTTATCTGATGAATCAAAAAATCCTATGATTTCATCTAAATTAACTAATAAAGTTAAAAAATAAATTGTCAGTACAATTGAAACGACCGAAAAAGATATATGAGTTAATATATGCTCTAAAATTGAAAAAATCATAAAAAATTTGTTAAAAATTAATAAATTAATACTAGGTTTTACCCGATTTTAGAAAAAAAAAGTCGGGTATTATTTTGATTCTAAAACTTATAATATCTCTTTTATAAGATCTTATGCCGCTACTCGGACTCGAACCGAGATGCTCTAGCACTGCTTCCTAAGAGCAGCGTGTCTACCAATTTCACCATAGCGGCAACTTGTTCAAAACAATACTAACCTGTTTTTATTCAATCGTCGAGATTCAAATTTAAATAAAGAAGCCAATTGACTCAAATTTCCAATTGATTTAATGAATCAAAACTTTTTTAAATAGGTATTGGGGTTTTAATTCAATTAAGATCTTTTTTTTTTTTTATCTGAGTTATTTAAAATTATTTAAATTCACTTTTTGTCCTTTATATTTTTTCTAGAATACAATGAAAAATGTAACTAAATTCAAGTAGTTGGAACTTCAACCCAAAGACAAAACTCTAAATGCTCTTTATCCTTTTTTTTTTCATTTATTTTTATATGATAAAAAAAAAAGGATAAATTCAATTTTTCAGTTCCATTAATAAAAAAAATGCCCTTTCGAAAAATTAAAACTTCTTCAAAACCCTTAGAAATTTTAAATAAAAGCAGATTTTACTAATTGCTCAAGAGAAATAAAAAAAAATAATTATCAAAATCTTTTTTTTGATGCATCTTTTTATTTTTCTATTGTATAAACATAAGATTTTTTGATCACTTAAATTAATTAATTTGAAGAATCTATTGATTTCGCTTAAAGATCTTTTATTTCCTCWTWAWGAGGAAATAAAAGATCTTTATTTATTATTGCATCAAGGTAGTGATGGGGAAAATAAGAATCCCCTTTTTCTAACTAAAAAAAATGTGAACCGTTCTTTTTTATCTATATATTGTCTTTTTTTCTTCTTTTGGTTCCTATTTTGTTTTATATGTATTTTAAAAAATTGGTTTTTAAGTTAGGCTAATTCTAATTATTATAGTGTTTTTTATTTATTTTGTTGGACAAAAAAACTTTTTGAATTACCTGTAGAAAGTGATTTCCCTAACGAAAAAGCTTTCAACGATGTCCAATATCCCTTCCTTTTCCAAATTTTTTTACGAATACGCTTTTTCGAGATAGAAGTACGTTTTTTTGGAACTGCCATTCAAAAATGAAAAAAAAATTTCAGTGGTATAATTGGATGTCAAAGACATTTATTATTGTATTCTTTCGTACTCCAGATCGAGTTATTTTTGTCTTTCAAATTTTATTATATATTATTTTCAAAACAAAAAAGACATTCAAAAGTTTAAAACCCAACTGTTTTTTTTACTTTTTTTTTTTAGAAAATTTGGTTATAAAATTTTTTTTTATTTAACGTTTGAAATCCGTACGAGAGTACTCATTTAATTAATCTATACTGATAGATTATATTATCAAAAAAATTATGAGATTTCTTAACATCATATATAAAAAAAATATCGATTATAATACTCTTTCTTGCAAATAAAAAAAGCTCACTTAGTCTACTGGAAGACAATCACTAAATTCCAAAATTCAAATTAATTCCTTAATAATTCTAAATAATCAAACTAAAATAACTTTGTTTTAGGTAAAGTTTTTTTATTATATAATTACTATTAAGTATTTTTTTGTCGTGTAAATCTTTGTTCTATTCTTAATATATGTATATAAATTATTGTAATACGGAATTCTAATTCACTTTTTCTGTATCTGCATCAAATCACAATTTTATTTAGTAGTAATAAAAAAAGACAAATAATTTTTTTGACAGTAACTTAGTAATATTAGTTAATCACTTCTAATTTTTTTATTTGAATATATATTTCTTTTCAAAGATTTATGAAGGATTATACTAATTCGAAACAATTTCTATTTAGGTTTGAAATGGCGTGCTTTTTTATTGTCCCCTTTGAAAAAAAAAATATATATATACAAACCAGTGAATAAGAAATAATAAATTTAAGAATAAAATAAAAAGGATTTTTTATTTTATGGAACATACATATCAATATTCATGGATCATCCCTTTCATTCCACTTCCAGTACCTATTTTACTAGGAGTTGGACTTCTACTTTTTCCGACAGCAACAAAAAACCTTCGTCGTATGTGGACTTTTCTTAGTATTTTTTTGTTAAGTATAGTTATGATCTTTTCACTCTATCTATCTATTCAACAAATTTTTACAAGTTGCATTCATCAAAATGTATGGTCTTGGACCATAAATAATGAATTTTCTTTTGAGTTCGGTTACTTTATCG